AAGCATATGTTGGATATATCGTAGTAGTGGTAGATCTTCAAGTCCCATAGTAATTTCAAGAGAAGTATATCCTTGTTTACTTCAAGTTAGTAAACCATCACCATCGATAATTCCAGCTAGCCACTCACAGAAGGATTTAGGATAAGTTGTTGCGCGTGTAGTCTCTGAGGTTCCTACTAGACTGCTTTTATGTCGTTGGTTACCTGCTGATTGTGTCTTAGATACTCCATTTTTACTAGATCGGGGTTTTACTAGAAAACCACTTATGAACATAGTAGGAGTACCATTAAGCAGACAGTCCCAGCATATAGCGCAATGCGTATTCAGATTTGAATCTGAAAAGGGCCATTTAAAACCGAAGAACCAAAAGAGATGCTGGTATAATATGGGGTCTCCTCCTCCAGCGGGATCAAAAAAGGTTGTATTCAAGTTTCGATCGGTTAATAACATGGTAATTGCCCCTGCCAGTACTGGAAGGGATAATAAAAGTAGGAATGCTGTCACTGGAACGGACCACACAAATAGGGGTGATCTATGCATAGTCATTCCAGGTCCACGCATGTTGGAGATAGTTGTTATAAAATTGATTGAACCTAAAATGGATGAAACACCAGATAGATGAAGACTAGAAATTGCTGAATCAACTGCTCCTCCAGAATGGCTGGTAATACCACTTAAGGGCGGATAGACCGTCCACCCAGTGCCGCTACCCACTTCTACTAAGGCTGGGCTTAATAGGAGCAAGAGACTTGGTGGCAACAACCAGAATGAAATATTATTTAATCGTGGAAATGCCATGTCAGGTGCACCTATCAGAATCGGAACAGACCAATTACCAGATCCACCTATCATCGCCGGCATAACCATAAAAAAGATCATTAAAAAAGCGTGAGCCGTTATTAAAACATTATAAAGTTGATGATTCCCACCAAGAATTTGATCGCCGGGTCGTGCTAATTCCATACGAATCAGTACTGAGAAGCATGTGCCCATCACTCCAGCAATGGCACCGAAGATGAAATATAGAGTCCCTATATCCTTGTGGTTAGTGGAGAACAGCCATCGGACCAGATTTGTCATAAAATTGAGATTCTTTCCTTCCTTATCAGAGGGTAGATATACGTAGCTAAGGGCTTAGGGATAGGGAGCGGGGCTTAATAAAAAAAAAGGCTGGTTATGAACGAAAGAAAGGACTAACCCCCTAAGACTGCTGCCGCAGGCGGAGCCACCGTGTGAAGAAAATCTAAGACCTGGTGGAACGCTTGACTGGCAAAGCCATAAGTTGTTATATCAAAAAAAATCTCAAGTCAGTAGGATGGTTCGGGTACAGCTCTAAGAGGGGTAAATCACCAACTAGCTTCCAAAGACTATTTCCTTACATGGCATCTGCTGGTGGAGATACCAAAGAAAGTAAGGGTGCCCTATTGCTAAACATCCAGCTACTGGTATCAAAAAAGTGTTAGCATCAAGTCACTCTCTTTCTTCTCCTTCGGACCCCTCGTGTCGTGTTAGGAAGTAACACTATAAAAAAAATAGTAGTACTTTCTTTGCAGGAATTGCCTCAAAAGATGGTGCAAGAGCCTTGGTATACATCGCCCATACTCGTCCAAAATGGACATTCCGGTGATGATCCAAACGAGCTAGCGTACGAAAACCGGCACCTCCCACCCGACACAAAGTCGTAAAACGACGCGTCGGATAGCGCTGATAGATAGCCATCAGACCATAAGATAAGGATGGTGACAGTTTAATAGAGATATAGGACTAAAGTCCACACTCAGATCTCTCACACGAAAGCGCTTAGCAAATGCTTTGGTCATTCATAAGAAATGCCTTGCCTGCCAGTCCGCGCTTGCTGTCATGCTGGCGCAGGGGTTTCGGCCGGTTTTACCTACTATTGGATTTGAACCAATGACTCTCGCCGTATGAAAGCGATACTCTAACCGCTGAGTCAAGTAGGTCAAGCTGAGTCAAGTCAGAGAAAATAGACCCCTATAAGTAAGAGTAAGAGAAAGCCGCGCAACCAGAGTTCCCCTTGTTAGGTTGCTCAAACATGGACTACAGCTAAGGCGCGGTAAGGAGTACCGAAATTGAGATTCTCAACACGGTAAACGAAGACTCTGCCTGTGATCCACGTATCGAGGTTGGTAAGATTGGGCTCAACAAACGGCAATAATTTGAATAAGTAGCGCAGGAGATCGATTAGTAGCCTAGTTCCTAACCCAGACAAGTACTGCGCAATCAATCAAGAAATAGCGGAGGAACTTGAGCAAGGTCCTATCTAACCCAAACAATAATCTTCAATGACAGCTAGGCCACCCCTTATTTATTGGTGTAGGTCTTCTGTTTAGACGTATTACGTGGGGAACTATGGATTACCAACTCCATATGAAGCAACTCTAGCTCTAGCTGCTAATGCGTCGTTACGCTCAAACAAGGAGCTACATTGATAGCCGAGGATCAGTAAGGAACTTGGGGATTCTCACCACTAATGAATGGGGTTGCAATAGTGTTTAGTATATTGAAGGGGAAACAGCGCTAAAGAGGAAGCAATTAGTACTCATGAAAGTAACAATAACTCGAACAATGAGCTTCCAAACGGAGCTCTGGCTCAAGTAGCCATACCTTATAGAGCTCGATGCTTTGAATAAGGAGGAGAACAAGGAAGCATTCCTTACGCTGCACTCGCTTCAAGATAGAATTCCACTAGATCACTGACTGGAGATAGAAGCCAGGATGTGACTACTGCTCTCCCACTAAAAGAACTGGATTGTACGAGTAGCGATAAGTTAATTCTTTATGGAAATAAAGAATGCATTTTCCCCCCTTCGTCGGCCCTTGCCGCCTTCCTTACCTACATCCAACTCAATCTGTTAAGAATATAGTTTCATTTGAATGCTAACTGAAAGTTGGATCAATTATATCCCACTGAGCTCAAGAGATGAGGCTCCAGGGCAATGATTTATTTAGGAAGGACCCGAAAGTGCCATATGCATATGAAAGGATTGAATTGACTAATTCATCCCATGTAGCCTATGCCTCAGTATGCCCATTCAGTCAAGCCAGTCGCAAAGCGGTCTTCTTTCTAAGTTCCCTTAAGTTCGTCTGCCCAGTCAGTCGTTCTTTCCTATCTATTATTAATACTCTTACTATAATGAATACATTAAAGAATACATTAATTCATATAGTATATTATATAATAACTCTTTAAAGAACTATTATAAGTATATACTATTATAACTACTATAATGAATACTATATTAATACTTTAAATAATACAAGAGTTATTATATAATATACTATATGAATTAATAATATACTATATTCATTAATGTATTAATAATAGTATTTGTTAAAGAGAAGTATTAAGTAGTTAAAGAAAGAAATCAATAAATCAATAGCATTCATAGGGTAGGGCACCAGCTCTTCGTCTTCATCTAATAAGGCATTAGACATGGGCAAGAGCCCTTCTAGCAGCAATCCTTGATCGAAGTGAAGGAAGCAGGTGAATCGTGTAAGAGTGAAGCAGTAAAACAGGAAAGTAAGAAAGCTCGCCGCAAGGTCTAAGCGTGTATTCACTCCTCCCTTCTAGTCTAATCTAGTTCTATTCTAGAATCCAGTTGAGAGAAGCATGTAAGGAAGGAACGAGTGTAACGAGAATCAGAACGAGCGAGCAGAATACTTTCCACGATAGGTAAAAGTGGTTTGGTTAGGCGGTCAGTCAATCGGCTTGATAGTTAGGAGTAGGTTTGTAAGTACTAGATCTCTTTCCTTCTAGCCTTTCCGCACATCTTAGATCCTCTTCTGCCATCCAGTCTATCGAGCATTTAGGTTCGGAAGCATTAGATCTTTCGTTTCAGAATCGGTTGATGAACAAGAAGAATCTATTGCCTCCACTTCAATACATTACAAAGAAGCTAGTCGCTAGTTCAAATAGGCATTCCCCAGCCGGTTGAGACTCTTTGTCTAAAATAGAGTACGTTCGACTTTGGTCGAGCTGTTCAGCTGTTGTTGCTTGCCTGGTGGAACGGCCCTTCCGAAGCCGCTTGAGGTATAGCTTGCTTTCCGGAGCCTGTATAGTATTCAGTGTCAGCAGCAGCTGCACGCAAGCCCTTACTTAATAGGACCTACCCTCATTGGCTAGATCTTGAAATGCGTGGGCTAATCAGACTGGAAAAGGATCTTTGCTACGGGAGATATACTGCGATGCTCTTATCATGGGAATGGGGTCTTGCATGAATTTAGAAAGATAGTCCGCTTGCTCTCGCATTGTGTTTAGACTTTCTTCTAGTGATTTGTGAGGGATTGAGTACAGCTTATGCTAGGGTTCTTCCTTCTTGACTTGATAGTCGATCTGCTCTTAAACTGAAAGTCGATTTCTTTTTGCTTATATAACCTATTTAATCGTACGAGTCACAAATATCCTAATCAAAAATCGTAAGAGATCGGCTGTGAAACGAAAGAAAGTCGCAGTCGAATCTATAACTGAACCCTTCAATGACTATATTCTTAACACATGCTATCGTAACGGTGGCTAGCTAGGAAGTGTCAAAGAAGATAGGGTGGTAGGAAAAGGGGAGATGGCGCGGGGTAGAGGAATATGGTCAACTCATCAGGCTCATGATCTGAAGATTGCAGGTTCGAATCCTGTCCCCGCCTAATCACTGGAGATGCATTTTTTGTACCGGTGGTACTTGACAAGCTCTAAGGGAATAATCTCTTTCTTATTTCTGCCTTTCTTTCCCATGACGACTAGGAACGGGCAAATAAAAAATTTAACTTCGAATTCCGGACCTCAACATCCTGCTGCTCATGGTGTTTCACGATCAGTATTGGAAATGAACGGAGAAGTGGTGGAACGTGCGGAACCACATATTGGATCACTCCAGTGCGGCACGAAGCCGCTGACGCCGAGTCGGCTCCTATGCCGCTAGCTATGCCCTGCTTGGTCCCCCGGCACGGTGGAGATTCCGTAGCGCGTCATGAGCACCGGGCTAAGGGGCGGTTGAGCAACTCAAGCGAACCGCTAACTCGACAGAAGGGAGAAGGTTGTGAAGGTGGCCTCGTTATCCACACCTCCGGTCGGATGAATGGAGGACCGACCGAGACCCGGGTTTTCACGAGCGTTGGCGGGTCCTGGAGTGCCTGTCAAGGGCGCTAGCGCATACCCCGGGGTGATCATCACCACCTGCACCTCACATCTCGGCACAGTGGAACGTGTAACCCGCCTGCTGTCTCATTCAACTACATTTGTTCCTGTAATCCATAGCCTAACAGAACGCAGCAGCGAGGGACAACCCGCCCATACAGCCAGCGGGGAGGATGGCACTACTGGCAAAGACCGTCTGGCGAAAACGCCGCAGGCGCGAAGCGTGGTAGGCCCGCGCCGGGGGAGCATAGCATAGGGAGGAAAGGAAGCCCGGACGGTGGAAGAGCCAGGGGAGGCCGGGTCATTTGACGGAAATGGAAGGCTTTTCCCCTATTAGAGAAGGCCAATTGGAGTAAGCATGAATTCTTGGAAAAAGAGGGAGCGAGCCTATATAAAAAATATATAAAATAGAAAATGCAATGAATAGATAGAGTCAACGGTACGACAGACAGCGCTGCCTACACGCGAATTCGCTTCCGAGGTCGAGCAGTCTCAATTTCACTACAGGATTTTGCGAATGAATGCTGGGCTGGGCCACCTCGAATGGCGTGAGCCGCATGCGGGGAGACCCGCACGTACGGTTTTTAGGGGGATCCGGCCGAAAGACCGGCCGGCGCCCACCCGACTAGAGGGACTGAGAAATTAATAGAGTACAAAACTTATCTTCAAGCTTTACCTTATTCTGATCGTTCAGAGGGCGATCGCGGAGTCACTGAATGAAGTCCTCCGTTTCTTTCGGAGGTGCTGACCCGCTGCGAGGCAGAGATGACTAAGTGACATATGGAATATGGCGACGACAACAGCATGTCGTAGAAGGAGATAACAGGTGAAGCCAACGACCCACTAAGACTAACGTATCTACAACTACATCCCCGAGTGGCAGTCAAACGGGGGCGTGAATGCAAGATGCCAGCGGAATGATCGGCCGGACAGAGGCTAGGGTTCCTTCCCACCGCGTCCTTCCTTGTGTGTCGGAGATATAAAGCGAGTGCACCGGAAAAGAACGGGAACTGGGTCGATCTATTCTATGGCGAAGCATCCGAAGCATAACTGCACACTCACACGATCTTTGCCGAGAGATAGGAGCATTCGGTGGAACCGGTGAACTACACTTGCTTCTGGATAGATGTGTGGGACAGAGGGCTCGTGGTACCTGCTGCCCACCCTTCCTCCTCTGCTTTGAGAACCGTGTGAACGGAGAGTGGGCAGAAGGGAAGGAGGTCCTCATACGGAGTCGCACACTTACTTGAGCAGTGCGGGAGACTGGGGAATGGGTCGAGTAAACTCCCCTGGGGCCGGAAAAATAACAGACGAAGCTTCAAAACGCCTCCGACTCACTATGTTCGTCCCTTGCTTGCTCCATTCATTTCTGCAAGCAGGAGGGATCCAGAGCTAAGCCCCCTTCTATTGCATAACCTAAAAAAGCTATAAGCAAAGTACCAAAGTGGTTGCGGGAACGATACGCTTTGGTTACCGGCGAACGCTTCCAAAGGCGACCAGCTTTCAATACGTTTTGTTACGTTATGCTGCCATTTTTCCAATATCATTGAATAGCAAGGCCTGGGACTAAGGTAACTCAAGTGGGAGAGCCGTGTTATGGGTGACCTTATTGCACGGTTCAGAGAGCACTTGTGTATGTGATGCAAGTGAACGTGTACGAAAAAGCTGTATCTAGGGTGAGTTCTTCGTTCCGTCGTCGACCCTATCTATGTTTCTACGATGGCCCAAGAACACGCTCATTCTTCAGCCGTAGAGATACTTTTGAATTGCGAGGTACCATTACGAGCTCAATATATACGAGTGTTATTCCGCGAAATAACTCGAATTTCAAATCATTCACTTGCTTTAACTACTCATGCTATGGATGTGGGAGCATCAACTCCGTTCCTGTGGGCTTTTGAGGAGCGGGAGAAATTGTTGGAATTCTATGAAAGAGTCTCGGGAGCCAGGATGCATGCCAGTTTCATACGACCGGGTGGAGTGGCACAAGATCTGCCTCTTGGCTTATGTCGAGATATTGATTCCTTTACACAACAATTTGCTTCTCGTATCGACGAATTAGAAGAGATGTCAACCGGCAACCGTATCTGGAAACAACGATTAGTGGATATTGGTACTGTCACTGCACAGCAAGCAAAGGATTGGGGATTCAGTGGTGTAATGTTAAGAGGTCGTGCGACATGAAGACATTGATAGCAATATGGGGGAAGTTCCCATCAGGCAACAACGGTTCTGCCTGACCCTACTTAAGCATGCATATTATGTCAGTGAAGACTTGGCGTGAAGCCTTGGAGCTTACGTTAGAAGAGCAAAAGCGGGGCTAGGGTGAGCTGAGGGGGGACAGCGTAAGT